CAGTTGTTTCAGTATGTTAAGGATACAGATGTATCCACAATTCATTTAGAGTTACTTAATAGCCTATTTCTTATACCATATCTCTATCCCGTGAAATTCTCGAGCCGAAAGATGGATGCATATGCTATGTTTCATTTTGCTAAATGATATCAATTAAACGGTGTATCAATTCCATAAATTGGATATAGCAATAAATAAATCAGCAAAATTCTTTTATTTTAGATAGAAGAAACTTTTCTTCTATCTAAAATAAAAGAATGTACCCTTCTATCCAAATCCAATTTGCATCGATAAAATAAATCCAAATTCCAGTAGTAGATGAATAATTGCAAATTTTTGTGTGTACGAGATTAGAATAACTTCAAAATAACTGACATAATTTTTTATTTTTCCTGATCAGAAAAATACATGAAAAAGAAAGGAGGTAGAAAAATTTTTGGATTTATGGTTAAAGAAGAAAAAGAAGAAAACTGGGGTTCTGTTGAATTTCAAGTATTCAGTTTCACCAATAAGATACGGAGACTTGCTTCACATTTGGAATTACACAAAAAAGATTTTTCATCGGAAAGAGGTCTCCGAAGACTTTTGGGAAAACGTCAACGTTTGCTGGCTTATTTGGCAAAGAAAAATAGAGTACGTTATAAGAAATTAATCAGTCAGTTGGATATTAGGGAGCGGTAATTTCATCGTTCGAATTTTTTTTCTTATTTTATTAGTAGTCTTATAGTAGTCTTAGATTTTGCATTTTGATGAGCCTCGTTTTGAGGAATTCATGGAATAATCCATTTTCATGGAATAATGAATTAAGGAAGAAAGGATATGAGTCTACCGCTTACAAGAAAAGATCTCATGATAGTCAATATGGGCCCTCACCACCCATCAATGCATGGTGTTCTTCGACTGATCGTTACTCTCGATGGTGAAGATGTTATTGATTGTGAACCCATATTAGGCTATTTACACAGAGGAATGGAAAAAATCGCGGAAAACCGAACTATTATACAATACTTACCTTATGTAACACGTTGGGATTATTTAGCTACTATGTTTACAGAAGCAATAACGGTAAATGCACCAGAATTCTTGGAGAATATTCAAATACCCCAAAGAGCCAGCTATATTAGGGTAATTATGTTAGAATTGAGCCGTATAGCTTCTCACTTGTTATGGCTTGGACCTTTTATGGCAGATCTCGGCGCGCAGACTCCTTTTTTTTATATTTTTAGAGAGAGAGAATTAATATATGATCTATTTGAAGCTGCTACAGGTATGCGAATGATGCATAATTACTTTCGCATCGGAGGAGTTGCTGCCGATCTGCCTTATGGATGGATCGATAAATGTTTAGATTTCTGTGATTATTTTTTACGAGGAGTTATTGAATATCAACAACTTATTACACAGAATCCCATTTTTTTGGAACGAGTTGAGGGGGTTGGTTTTATTAGCGGAGAAGAAGCTGTAAATTGGGGCTTATCGGGCCCCATGTTACGAGCTTCTGGAATACAATGGGATCTTCGTAAAGTTGATCTTTACGAGTCTTACAATCAATTCGATTGGAAAGTCCAATGGCAAAAAGAAGGGGATTCATTAGCGCGCTATTTAGTACGAATCGGTGAAATGAGGGAATCAATCAAAATTATTCAACAGGCTGTAGAAAAAATTCCTGGGGGCCCTTATGAGAATTTAGAAGTCCGACGCTTTAAGAAAGCAAAGAATTCCGAATGGAATGATTTTGAATATCGATTTCTTGGTAAAAAACCTTCGCCCAATTTTGAATTGTCAAAGCAAGAGCTTTATGCAAGAGTGGAAGCCCCAAAAGGTGAATTAGGAATTTATCTGGTAGGAGATGATAGTCTTTTCCCCTGGAGATGGAAAATTCGTCCGCCCGGTTTTATTAATTTGCAAATTCTTCCTCAGCTAGTCAAAAAAATGAAATTGGCTGATATCATGACGATATTAGGTAGTATAGATATCATTATGGGAGAAGTTGATCGTTGAAATGATAATAGACAGGGTACAGGTAGAAGCTATCAATTCTTTTTCGAACTTGGAATTATTAAAAGAAGTCTATGGACTGATATGGATTCTACCCATTTTGACCCTCTTACTGGGAATCACAATAGAAGTACTCGTAATTGTGTGGTTAGAAAGAGAAATATCCGCATCGATACAACAACGTATTGGTCCTGAATATGCTGGCCCCCTGGGACTGCTTCAAGCTATAGCAGATGGAACTAAGCTACTTTTTAAAGAGGATATCTTGCCATCCCGAGGGGATATTCCCTTATTTAGCATTGGACCGTCTATAGCAGTCATATCAATTTTATTAAGTTTTTTAGTTATTCCTTTGGGATATCGCTTTGTTTTAGCGGATCTTAGTATTGGTGTTTTTTTATGGATTGCCATTTCAAGTATTGCTCCTATTGGTCTTCTTATGGCAGGATATAGCTCAAATAATAAATATTCTTTTTCAGGTGGTCTACGAGCTGCCGCTCAATCTATTAGTTATGAAATCCCATTAACTTTTTGTGTACTAGCAATATCTCTACGTGCGATTCGTTAAAATAGGATCTTTTTCCTCTGAAATTCATTGAATATTTATCTTCCTTTTCTTATTCTATATTCAGGTTAGTAAGTTAAACTAGATAGCTATATGAGTGAAACAAAACTGCTTATTAATTTGTAGTAAAAAGAAAAAATCTCATTTCCTACGTACAAGAAAAAATGGAAGTAAACATAAGCGGTGTAAATTCTTTACCCCAAGGTTGAGATTTTTTGATTAGTCATCATATCTTGAAGCGGGCAATAATAAAGGATTCCCGATACAGAAAGTTGTAATCATAAGGGAATCCATCAAAAGTTAGTGAGGGATTAGAAACACTAAAGTACATAAAGGATTAGTAATGAGGGAATCTAAGGCATTAGATATTTTTCCTCATAAAAGGAATCATAATAAGGACTTGAAATTGGTGGAAATGAGCAAGTAGTACTTTCTTCGGATTCCGATCCAGAGTATGTTCCCATTCACTTGTTAAGGAAATGGCTATCAAGAACGAATTAACCCTTTATTCCTTTTTTCTTTTTAAATACCCCTCGGGGAAAGAAGAATAGGACAAAAGATATGGAATGCAATACAAAAAAAAGATCTTTATTTATTCTTTTCGTCATTTATCCATATTCATACAGAATTCTTCATGAACTAATACCCAACTCTTTTCGTTTATTAATTGTTATAACGAGTGTTTTATTCCAAGATTAAGTTATTGCTGAACAAAGAAAAAGTACCATTATATTATAAAGGATGAGATGAATTCGGAAGCGTTTTTTATTATTCTAGCAGACAGAATTCCTTTGGTCTAATTTAGGACGTTGAAATCGATTTTATCTTAGATAATTCTAACTACGCCCAAGAAGATAATAACGAAATGAAACAGTACTTTCCTTTTTTCTGATCATAGAGGAGCCGTATGAAACTAAGGTTTCATGTACGGTTTTGGAATAGCGGTGGGAACTGTGATGTTATCGTCGACTATGATTATCCAACAGTTCAAGTACAGTTGATATAGTTGAAGCACAGTCAAAATATGGTTTTTTTGGATGGAATCTTTGGCGTCAGCCTATAGGTTTTCTGGTTTTTCTAATTTCTTCTTTGGCGGAATGTGAAAGATTACCCTTTGATTTACCAGAAGCAGAGGAAGAATTAGTAGCAGGTTATCAAACGGAATATTCTGGTATCAAATATGGTTTATTTTATCTTGTTTCTTACCTAAATTTATTAGTTTCCTCTTTATTTGTAACAGTTCTCTACTTAGGCGGGTGGAATTTGTCTATTCCCTATATATCCTTTTTTGGATTTTTCCAAATGAATAAAATGGTTGGAATTTTAGAAATGACAATGGGTATCTTTATTACATTAACTAAAGCTTATTTATTTCTCTTCATTTCTATCACAATAAGATGGACTTTACCCAGGATGAGAATGGATCAGTTATTAAATCTTGGATGGAAATTTCTTTTACCTATTTCCCTGGGCAATCTCTTATTAACAACTTCTTCCCAACTTGTTTCACTATAAAATAAGATCATACAATAACAGTAAGAATATTTTCAACACAAAAGTTCTCTCAAACAAGAGAAAGAAACATACCTTTTTCATAGATATTTCGAATATGTTCCCTATGGTAACTGGGTTCATGAGTTATGGTCAACAAACAATACGCGCAGCAAGGTACATTGGTCAAAGTTTCATAATTACCTTATCCCACACAAATCGTTTACCTATAACGATTCACTACCCCTATGAAAAATCAATTACATCGGAGCGTTTCCGGGGGCGAATCCACTTTGAATTTGATAAATGTATTGCTTGTGAAGTATGTGTTCGCGTATGCCCTATAGATCTACCTCTTGTGGATTGGAGATTTGAAAAGGATATTAAAAGGAAACAATTGCTTAATTATAGTATTGATTTCGGAGTTTGTATATTTTGTGGTAATTGTGTTGAGTACTGTCCGACAAACTGTTTATCAATGACTGAAGAATATGAACTTTCTACTTATGATCGTCATGAATTGAATTACAATCAAATTGCTTTGAGTCGGTTACCAATCTCCATAATGGGAGATTACACAATTCAAACAATTAGGAATTCAACTCAAAGTAAAATAGACGAAGAAAAATCTTGGAATTCAAGAACGATTACTGATTACTAGAATTTTTTTGTTAGAATCCAAAAGTTCTTTACTAACTAGAAAGAAAAACGAATACCTACTGCTTATTGCAAATTATTCCTGATTTAAAATCAGAGTAGATTTTCGTGATGTGATTTCTAACTATAGAAAGAACTTATATACAATATACAAAAAAATTTCCTAATCCCTTTTTTCTTCCTTGAATCTTTTAGTTTTAGTCAGTTCATGAAAAAATTTATACTATTAATTTCTTCTTATCCATAATGGATTTACCTGGGCCAATACATGAAATTCTTGTGCTATTTGGGGGATTTGTTCTTCTACTAGGGGGTCTAGGGGTGGTATTACTTACCAACCCAACTTTTTCTGCTTTTTCGCTAGGATTAGTTCTTGTTTGTATATCCTTATTCTATATTTTATTGAATTCCTACTTTGTAGCTGTGGCACAACTTCTTATTTATGTGGGAGCTATAAATGTCTTGATCATATTTGCCGTAATGTTCGTAAATGGCTCAGAATGGTCTAAAGATAAGAATTTTTGGACTATTGGAGATGGGTTCACTTCACTCGTTTGTATAACTATTCCTTTTTCACTAATGACTACTATCCCAGATACGTCATGGTATGGAATTCTTTGGACTACAAGATCAAACCAAATAGTAGAACAGGGTCTCATAAATAACGTTCAACAAATTGGGATTCATTTAGCAACCGATTTTTATCTTCCATTTGAACTCATTTCCATAATTCTTCTAGTTTCTTTAATAGGTGCAATTACTATGGCTCGGCAATAAGAAATACTTAGAATGAGTCAAAATTATAAGAATTTCAAATCTAAAATAAATCACTAAAGAACCACAATTTTGATTTAGTAAAACCCATCTACTGCCAACAAATACCTTCTTTTCTCTTTTGTTGTGTAATTGTTCTATTCTAATTAATTCAATCGGTTCAATTCTTGTCCTCATATTGAAATGAATCGAGATTGATAAGGAGTTAGTTAATGATGTTTGAGCATGTACTTTTTTTGAGTGTCTATTTATTTTCGATTGGTATCTATGGATTGATCACAAGCCGAAACATGGTTAGAGCTCTAATATGCCTTGAACTTATACTGAATTCAATTAATCTAAATCTCGTAACATTTTCTGATCTATTTGATAGTCGCCAATTAAAAGGAGACATTTTCGCAATTTTTGTTATAGCCCTTGCGGCTGCTGAAGCAGCTATTGGATTATCCATTCTTTCTTCCATCCATCGTAATAGGAAATCAACTCGTATCAATCAATCTAATTTTTTGAATAATTAGACATAGAATCTTCTAAACAAAGGGACACATATAATAATATGAAATATTAACATGAATACTATTTATTATTTGAGAATATCTATTTTTTGAGTAGGTTATTCCATAGTATTCATTTTTACTTAGTTGAATTTTTGCAATTCATTGATATTGCAATTTGAATATTGCAATAATTTATATTGAAAAGACGATAGCCAATTTATTGGCTAATTCGAATTCGTATATACAATTTGTATAATTATGATTGTTGAAGCCCAAAATTCAAGTCTCTTGGCTCTTTTCATGCTTTCTCACAAACGGATTAAGAAATATATTGCATTATTTGTTGAAGTTTGGATAAACCATTGCTTCGTCTGGTGTCTACAATACATTTGATTGATATAGTACTAATGATTGATATAGTACTAATTTCATTTTGACCAGATCGAAAATTTTTATGTTGAAAAGGAAAATTTATAGATCCAATGTCACATTCCGTAAAAATTTATGATACATGTATAGGATGCACTCAATGTGTACGAGCTTGTCCAACAGATGTATTAGAAATGATACCTTGGGATGGATGTAAAGCCAAGCAAATTGCTTCCGCGCCGAGAACCGAAGATTGTGTGGGTTGTAAGAGATGCGAATCCGCCTGCCCAACAGATTTTTTAAGTGTCCGCGTTTATTTAGGACCTGAGACAACCCGCAGCATGGCTCTATCTTATTGATACGTTACAAAAAATTCCACTTGAATCGTCTGATTCCTCTTTACCGAAGAAGCCTGTGCTCAAAATAATCGAGCACGGGCTTTTCTGGTCAAAACGTATCTTGTCTTTATCACTTTATCATGAGTTCTTTTCCTTGGTTAACAATACTTGTTGTTTTGCCGATATTTGCGGGTTCATTAATTTTCTTTTTACCTCATAGGGGAAACAAAATCGTTAGGTGGTATACTATGTCTATTTGTTTATTAGAATTCCTTCTAATGACTTATGCATTCTGTTATCATTTCCAATTGGAGGATCCCTTAATCCAATTAAAAGAGGATTCTAAATGGATAGATGTCTTCGATTTCCACTGGAGATTGGGAATCGATGGACTTTCATTAGGATCTATTTTATTGACAGGATTTATGACTACTTTAGCTACTTTAGCAGCTTGGCCGGTTACCCGGAATTCCCGATTATTCTATTTCCTCATGCTAGCAATGTATAGCGGTCAAATAGGATTATTTTCTTCGCGAGACCTTTTACTTTTTTTTATCATGTGGGAGTTAGAATTAATTCCTGTTTACTTACTTTTATCCATGTGGGGGGGGAAGAGGCGTCTCTATTCAGCTACAAAGTTTATTTTGTATACTGCAGGTGGTTCCATTTTTTTCTTAATCGGAGTTCTAGGTATGGGCTTATACGGTTCCAACGAACCAAGATTAGATTTGGAAAGATTAATTAATCAATCATACCCTGCAACATTGGAAATACTATTTTATTTTGGCTTCCTTATTGCTTATGCTGTCAAATTGCCAATTATACCCCTACATACGTGGTTACCAGATACCCATGGGGAAGCGCATTACAGTACATGTATGCTTTTAGCGGGAATCCTATTAAAGATGGGAGCATACGGATTGATTCGGATCAATATGGAATTGTTACCTCATGCTCATTATCTATTTTCCCCTTGGTTAGTAATAATAGGAGCGATGCAAATAATCTATGCAGCTTCAACTTCTCTTGGTCAACGAAATTTCAAAAAAAGAATAGCCTACTCCTCCGTCTCTCACATGGGTTTCATTATTATAGGAATTGGTTCCATAACCAACATTGGACTCAATGGAGCTATTTTACAAATATTATCCCATGGATTTATTGGGGCTACACTTTTTTTCTTAGCGGGAACGGCTTGTGATAGAATGCGCCTTGTTTATCTCGAAGAACTGGGAGGGGTTTCTATCCCAATGCCAAAAATTTTTACCATGTTTAGTAGCTTTTCAATGGCTTCTCTTGCCTTACCAGGAATGAGCGGTTTTGTTGCGGAATTAGTAGTATTTTTCGGACTAATTACTAGTCCAAAATTTCTGTTAATGCCAAAAATGCTAATTACTTTTGTAATGGCAATTGGAATGATATTAACTCCTATTTATTTATTATCTATGTTACGACAGATGTTCTATGGATACAAGCTATTTCATGTTCCAAATGCAAATTTTGTGGATTCTGGCCCGCGAGAACTCTTTCTTTTAATCTGTATCTTTTTACCAGTAATAGGAATCGGTATTTATCCAGATTTTGTTCTCTCGCTATCCGTTGACAGGGTAGAGGCTCTGTTATCCAATTATTATCCTAAATAGGATTTTTTTTCTTCTACTAGTCCGCTCTATATTCCATAGTGGAAATACTAAAAAATTCAGAAAAAAGTAAAAGAGTCTAATTAGATCTATCTCGAATTTTTGAGAACCCTTTGAGAAGGCGTTCAAGGGGTTCTCAAATCAAACACAAAAATGGAAGTTTTTTCCATTTCATTAAGGTTTTATGTTATGTAATCATTTAGATGGGTAATGTAAATGAACCATAACTATGTAAACCTATTCCTAATAGATTGATACCAAAATAACAGATCCAAATTATAAGAAATCCTATGGAAGCTACAAACGCTGACTTCGTACCCTTCCAATTTGGATTTGTTCTACTATGTAAATAAATTGCAAATATGGTCCAAGTAATAAATGCCCAAGTTTCTTTAGGATCCCAATTCCAATAGGATCCCCACGCCTCATTAGCCCATACTGCTCCACAAAGAATACCTATGGTTAAAAGGGTAAACCCTAGACTAATGACACGATAACTCCAAGAATCCAAACGCTCAATTAATTGATATTTGTAATAATTTGGAAATGAAGGAAAAAAGGTGCTTTTTAAAGCACTTCTTTTTGCATAGAAATATTCAATCTCATTAAAGAAAAATGTTTTAAGCAAAACATTTTTCTTCTTTTTCGAAAAGAAATCTAAATTCTTTCGAAATCTAATGATTAGAAGAGCGGCGGATAATAAGGATCCGCACAAAAGAGTCGCATAGCTTAGTAACATCATACTGACATGCATCATTAACCACTGAGATTGTAGAGCAGGTACTAGTATTGTGGATTGATGCATTTCAGTTAAAAGACCCGACGTGGCAAAGCCTTGCGTTAAAATAGTACTCGGCGTAGTTATTGTGCTTAAATCATTTTTAGAGTTCTGTATCTTAGGAATCATATGAAGAATATACAGAGCCCATGAAAGGAAGATCAATGACTCATATAAATTACTTAATGGAAAATGTCCCGAAGAAGCCCAACGAGAAACTAAGAATCCTGTTATACAGAAAAAAGTGGCTATCATTCCTTTTTCTGACGAATCACGTAATCCCCCAAGTTCACGAACTAATAAGGTTATCAAATGAATCGTAATCACAATTGAAATTGTTGAGAAAGAAATATGAGTTAGTATATGTTCTAAAGTTGCAAATAGCATAAGGAGAAGGTCCCATTACAAAATTGGAAATTTCGAATTGAATCCATTTTATTTTATAATCTATTGTATTCTTTTTCGAGACTGCCGCCACTCGGACTCGAACCGAGATGCTTGAGCACTGCTTCCTAAGAGCAGCGTGTCTACCAATTTCACCATGGCGGCTAAGTTGAAATAACAGGTTTATTAAAAGAATATTAAGTTATTTTCTCGCGAATCGTCGAGATTGGAAGAGTCCATAGAATTTAGGACATTAGAATCTTCATTAAAATAGACTTCGTTTGGTAGTATCGTTGCGAATTTTTTAACAAAAAAATTCTTGCTTTGCCCAATAGAAACAAAGTTTGAAAGAGTTGGAACAATTTTTTCTCAGTTGCAATATAGAACTAATTTTTTTGTTAATTTAGGATAAGATAGGTAGAAGTTGTAAGTCTTATTGCAGGAATACTCCACTTTTCATAATAGAATCCCCCCTTTTTTATTTATTATACGGATTCTATTACGAAAAGTTCATTGATAGGAAAAGAATATTTAGGTCACAGTATACCAAAAACCCTTTTTTTATATATCAGAGAGGTTTGTTCTAAGAATATTGTACCGAGGAATTCGACACATAAAAGTACATTCATTAATTAATCCTAATTATTCATATTAAATAATTGGAATTTTTTTGGGATAGGTCAATTCATATTATCCCAAAACCCTATTATTTGTTTGTTTGTTGCCGAGAAAAACCCTTTGGTTTTGGATGCTCGCTGACGCCAGAAAATGATCTTGATTTTGCTAAAGAATAAGATTGTACTATGGAAAAATAAGTCTTTTTCTTCCAAAGATTTTTACGAATACGCTTTTTTGACATCGAAGTACGTTTTTTTGGAACTGCCATTCAAAAAGGAAATTACTTTTTTCTAGTTGTATGTGAAAGACATCTATTGCCGCAAATCAATCCATCTTTCTTCTTTTTCTTAGTATTTATACTTAGATACTAAAAGATATTGAAATTCTGAATTCTTTTTTACTTCATTTTGTCTAATGCGGATAAGACAAGAGTTTTTTAACATATTATATATTTTTTTTAGACTTTGTTTTAATAATATAGAATATATACAAAGGTTTTCTATTTAAATCAATTTATATTTCAAGTATACTCTCCATATACAGATATAAGGTATGGGGGCCTATCCCCCATATAAGACGGGAGGATAAAAGGAAGGGAAAATTCAATCAAATAGTTAATTAAGTTCAGAATGGTATTCCAGAATTGAATTCCAATCAATTTGAGTTACGAAACAAGGGAGCTGCTTCATTTTAATACAAAAAAATATTAAAGTAAAATGATTCAATCTTTTTTTGTATTTTAATAAAAGTCCTTCTTTAGGTAATAACTAGGTAACGAAGTTATTTCATTAACTTTTTGACTTTAACCAACAAAACCTATTCTTATTTTTTGATTGTTTCAATGAGAAAATTTTTGAAAAATTAAGAATTCTAGTATTTTTTTTATTCCTTCAGAAATAGATAAGAATTAGTTTGGTGAATCGGAAACTTTTTTTCAATTTTATAGAAAAATTGAAGTAAAATTTTCAAGTAAAAATTGCAATTTCTTTTCTTATGGAACATACATATCAATATGCATGGGTAATCCCTCTTCTCCCACTTCCAGTTATTATGTCAATGGGGTTTGGACTTTTTCTTATTCCGACAGCAACAAAAAATCTTCGTCGCATATGGGCTTTTCCTAGTGTTTTACTTTTAAGTATAGCTATGGTATTCTCAGTTCACCTGTCTATTCAACAAATAAATGGAAGTTCTATCTATCAATATCTATGGTCTTGGACCGTCAATAATGATTTTTCCTTAGAATTTGGATACTTAATCGACCCGCTTACTTCTATTATGTTAATACTAATTACTACTGTAGGAATCCTGGTTCTTATTTATAGTGACGATTATATGTCTCACGATGAGGGATATTTGAGATTTTTTGTTTATATAAGTTTTTTCAATACTTCCATGTTGGGATTGGTTACTAGTTCCAATTTGATACAAATTTATTTTTTTTGGGAGCTTGTGGGAATGTGTTCCTATTTATTGATAGGCTTTTGGTTTACACGGCCAATTGCAGCGAGTGCTTGTCAAAAAGCTTTTGTAACTAATCGTGTAGGGGATTTTGGTCTGTTATTAGGAATTCTAGGTTTTTTTTGGATAACAGGTAGTTTAGAGTTTCGGGATTTGTTTAAAATAGCTAATAACTGGATTCCTAATAATGAGATTAACTCCTTGCTTACTATTTTGTGTGCTTTTTTATTATTCCTTGGTGCAGTTGCAAAATCGGCACAATTCCCTCTTCACGTATGGTTACCCGATGCTATGGAAGGACCCACCCCCATTTCAGCTCTTATACACGCAGCAACTATGGTTGCTGCGGGGATTTTTCTTATAGCTCGACTTCTTCCTCTTTTCATATCCCTACCTTTGATAATGAGTTTCATTTCTTTAATAGGTACACTAACACTTTTCTTAGGAGCCACTTTAGCTCTTGCTCAGAGAGATATTAAAAGAAGCTTAGCCTATTCTACAATGTCTCAATTGGGTTATATGATGTTAGCTCTAGGTATAGGTTCTTATCAAGCTGCTTTATTCCATTTGATCACTCATGCTTATTCGAAAGCTTTATTGTTCTTGGGATCCGGATCTGTTATTCATTCAATGGAACCTCTTGTTGGATATTCACCAGATAAAAGTCAGAATATGGTTCTTATGGGTGGTTTAAGAAAATACATTCCAATTACAAGAACTTGTTTTTTATGGGGTACCCTTTCTCTTTGTGGTATTCCACCTCTTGCTTGCTTCTGGTCCAAAGATGAAATCCTTAGTAATAGTTGGTTATATTCACCCTTTTTTGGAATAATAGCTTCTTTTACTGCAGGATTAACTGCGTTTTATATGTTTCGGATATATTTACTTACTTTTGATGGGTATTTGCGTGTTCATTTTCAAAATTACAGTAGTACTAAAGAGGATTCGTTGTATTCAATATCGTTATGGGGAAAAAGGATATCTAAAGGAGTCAATAGAGATTTCGTTTTATCAACAGCGAAGAGTGGAGTTTCTTTTTTTTCACAAAATCTATCCAAAATTCATGTTAATACAGGAAATAGGATAGGGTCCTTTAGTACTTCATTGGGGACTAAAAACACTTTTGTCTATCCTCATGAACCGGGAAATACTATGCTATTTCCTCTTCTTATATTACTGCTTTGTACTTTGTTCATTGGATCTATAGGAATCCATTTTGATAATGAAATAGGGGAATTAACCATATTATCAAAGTGGCTAACTCCCTCAATCAACTTTTTCCAAGAAAGTTCTAATTCTTCCATAAATTCATATGAATTTATCACTAATGCAATTTCTTCTGTAAGTCTAGCTATTTTTGGTCTATTCATAGCATATATGTTTTATGGATCTGCTTACTCTTTTTTTCAGAATTTGGATTTAATAAATTCCTTTGTAAAAGGGGGTCCGAAAAAGTATTTTTTCCATCAACTAAAAAAAAAGATATATAGTTGGTCATATAATCGCGGTTATATAGATATTTTCTATACTAGGACCTTTACCTTGGGTATAAGAGGATTAACCGAACTAACGCAGTTTTTCGACAAGGGTGTCATTGATGGAATTACCAATGGAGTAGGTCTTGCTAGTTTTTGTATAGGAGAAGAAATTAAATATGTAGGGGGAGGTCGAATTTCGTCTTATTTATTCTTTTTTTTATGTTATGTATCTGTGTTCTTATTCTTTTTTCTTTCTTAAGGAATTCCCCTATCTCCTGCCATAGTTCGGTTTTCCGCGATTTTTTCCATTCCTCTGTGTAAATAGCCTAATATGGGTTCACAATCAATAACATCTTCACCATCGAGAGTAACGATCAGTCGAAGAACACCATGCATTGATGGGTGGTGAGGGCCCATATTGACTATCATGAGATCTTTTCTTGTAAGCGGTAGACTCATATCCTTTCTTCCTTAATTCATTATTCCATGAAAATGGATTATTCCATGAATTCCTCAAAACGAGGCTCATCAAAATGCAAAATCTAAGACTACTATAAGACTACTAATAAAATAAGAAAAAAAATTCGAACGATGAAATTACCGCTCCCTAATATCCAACTGACTGATTAATTTCTTATAACGTACTCTATTTTTCTTTGCCAAATAAGCCAGCAAACGTTGACGTTTTCCCAAAAGTCTTCGGAGACCTCTTTCCGATGAAAAATCTTTTTTGTGTAATTCCAAATGTGAAGCAAGTCTCCGTATCTTATTGGTGAAACTGAATACTTGAAATTCAACAGAACCCCAGTTTTCTTCTTTTTCTTCTTTAACCATAAATCCAAAAATTTTTCTACCTCCTTTCTTTTTCATGTATTTTTCTGATCAGGAAAAATAAAAAATTATGTCAGTTATTTTGAAGTTATTCTAATCTCGTACACACAAAAATTTGCAATTATTCATCTACTACTGGAATTTGGATTTATTTTATCGATGCAAATTGGATTTGGATAGAAGGGTACATTCTTTTATTTTAGATAGAAGAAAAGTTTCTTCTATCTAAAATAAAAGAATTTTGCTGATTTATTTATTGCTATATCCAATTTATGGAATTGATACACCGTTTAATTGATATCATTTAGCAAAATGAAACATAGCATATGCATCCATCTTTCGGCTCGAGAATTTCACGGGATAGAGATATGGTATAAGAAATAGGCTATTAAGTAACTCTAAATGAATTGTGGATACATCTGTATCCTTAACATACTGAAACAACTGCCATTATTCGTATCAAACCAATAGCGATTCATACAAGTTAAATCTTCTAATCAATGGTGGGCCAATAATGAATTTTTTTGCATATGTATTAAGACGCTTGGCCTGATTTCGAAATTGTCCAGAGTTTTTTATGTAGTTTTCATTGCAAAATGATGGATCTCCTTCCGTAACTTTCCAATTACGAGTACGAGAATTGAAAGACATGAAAATTCTCAATTCTCTACGGCGTCTAGGAGATAGATAGAATATTTTCAGGAACAAGAAAACCAGAAGAATCTTTCTCTCTATTCACTACCATTCCGCGTCTTCGACTTCTATTAGTTTCTTTTCTTCTTTAATGCAATAGCTATAGTTTGATATAGAATCCATTTCTCAAAGTAATGGAAACCTTTCTCTTATAGGAAATGGTTCGAAAATCGCTATTCCACCTTTTAGGTATCGTGAAAAGTGATACCTGTGAAGATCGTGCATTTCAGTCACATTCAGATCCGTTTTTTGAGTCCATGATATAACCAAATTGGATGGATCTTCCACCCGTTTAGCTAAGAAAGAATAGATGCAGAGGTGGATAATAGATCGATATGAAGATCATGAGCTGCCCCATAATGAAACCACCAGGAGTCGCGAATATCTCCTTCTTCCCTAATCCAAGATTGGAGAAAGAAGATCTAAGA